AAAAATTGGGAATCTATGTAACGATTGAGGCAGGGGGGATTTATCCCATCCTTTTGATTTTATTCACTTTATTTATGACAAGAGTCGATTATTGAAATATTACCCAACCCCATGTTAAACAAAATACATATCAATCATTTCCTCATATAAAATGAGGAAATGTTTAGCTTATATGGTATGTATCGTTTTATTTCAATGACAATAATTTCATTTTTTTGGTTTTTGTGAAAAAGATTTGTAATCCTTTCATTATTTAAACTGAAATTATTTCAATTCACTGTTATAGAATATCTAGAACAGTGACAACTATTCAGTCTATCTGATAGATACGAAAAACCTTTCCTATTTTTTTTATTTTGATTTTCGTAGTCAGATGAAAAGAATAAAGATTCAAATCTTAACTTACATCATTTTTTTATACATTTCATGAAAAAATTGGATTTCTTTCTTCTTTTCTTTGATCTATTTGAAATTAGATCAGTGCTGAGTCAATTAAAAAGACTTATCTTCCTATGAAGGTCAAACGGGATATTTATTGTCCAATTTTCTTCAAATTAAATAAATATTAAATAATGATGTCTAAATAGGAAACTTTTTCAATTTCAATTAGAAATATTTTGAATAAATATTTTGAATGAGTCCTTCTAAGTGGAATCTTTGAAAAAGTAGGAAATCATTTAATCTATCTTATTGAGTCATTTGAAGATGCAGATTCAAAAAGTTATTCGTTTATATATTTCTTTCTATTATCTATATTATTATCTATATATTCTTATTATTTATGTATGTTATAAATATGCTCTCTTGCTAAGACTTTTTCAGAAAAATCGTTCCACATATCATAATATAATAATTAATAATATAGAAGAAAAAGCCTAGATTACGATGTCTATGGACAGCTGAACCAATGACTATTCATGATTCCATAATTGAATCAATTCCATACCGGTTCGAAATTAGAGGAATGTTATGGTAAAACTTCGTTTGAAACGATGTGGTAGAAAGCAACGTGCGACTTGAAGGACACGGTCCGTTGTGGATTGAAAATCCACCATTTTCAATTTGTCTAGGAATGAGGGTGCTCTTGGCTCGACATTGTTTGTTCTGTTACACTTGAACCCTTCGTTTTTTGTTGGGTTGTAAATAGTCTACGATGGAGCTCGAGTAGAAAGGATTAATTCATTTCTCGGGGACAAAGATCTAGGGTTAATGCCAATCAATTGGAACAACTTCGTAAATATATCTTCTATATATAGAAATAGAAAGGATCCAATTCGAGCAAGTTTCCAATTCAAAAGCAAAACTTGTTGGAATTGATCAAACTTTTTCGATTCAAGGTGTATCACGCGGGAATTAACTGTCCATAGGATTCTTTGCTAGAAAGAAATCAAAAAGGGGTATGTTGCTGCCATTTTGAAAGAATTAAGAAGCACCGAAGTAATGTCTAAACCCAATGATTTAAAATTAAGGATAAAGGATCTAAGAACAAGGAAACACCATTTTAATTGTCTCGAGAGTCTCACTGGCTGGATCAGACTAAAGAATACAAATCGAATTTTAAATGAGACAAACAGAAGGGGGTAAAGACTACTCAATAAATAAAATTGACTCAAAATTTTTCCTTTGAACTATTTGAAGAGTTATCCAACTTGAGTTATGAGTACGAATGGTTTCTTTTTCCTTTTCAGGAAGAAAAAAAAAGACTGAAATCATAGTCTAATTGATTTTATTTTATAGGCCCATTTGTCATTTAATTTATTAGAATTGCATACATAGACAAAACTTCGAATCAAATCATTTTTTCTCGAGCCGTACGAGGAGAAAACTTCCTATACGGTTCTAGGGGGGGTATTGTTCATCTACACCTATCCCAATGAGCCATCTATCGAATCGTTGCAATTGATGTTCGATCCCGAAGAGAAGGAAAAGATCTTAGAAAAGTGGGCTTTTATGATCCAATGAAAAATCAAACTTATTTAAATGTTCCTGTTATTCTATATTTCCTTGAAAAGGGTGCTCAACCCACAGGAACTGTTCAGAATCTTTTAAAGAAAGCGGAACTTTTTAAGGAACTTCCGTCTAATCAAATGAAATTCAATTAAAGAAATACCAAGGGGGGGTAGCAACTTGTATATAACTTTGTATAATTTTTCTCTACTTGTTTTTTTGATTTCCCCCCCCTTTTTCTGCTGTATTCGTATTTATTTATCATTGTTTCCGTCGAATCCGATGGCCTAGAACGACAAAACCTTAGTTTATTGATCTTATTAACTATCAAACAAATTCGGACATTTCCTTCATCAATTGTGTGGTTTTCATTGTAACTCGATTAACCAACAAGGAATCCACTTTGCTTATTCCACTTAGATTGATGAAATACATTATGGACTAAAAAATCCGATATATTTTTTTTTTCAATTCCTCCTTTTTTATTCTTCCATTTATCCTTTTTCTATCTATCTAGATTTTTCTATCTATCTAGATTAGATATGTAGTGTCA